AAGTCACTATGAGTTTAGTATATATACTTATTATAATAGATGTACATCTATATATCTTATAATAAGGATATAATTAAGGATAGGGGTTCATTCAGGAATGAACAATTTTACTTATCCAGTAAATTAAATATAGGGTTAGGGTATACTAGTGAATACTAGGTAAAATAGTTATTTGATAAATATCAATACAATGAATTGTTTCAAGACCTACCATAATTGACATCATAACTAAATTCATTAGAGTGATACATGTATCCACTAATTTAACATAGATCCAAGATATTTCATTGAATCATTGATAAAGAGATTCGGAGTGGCCTTTGAAACAAATTTTTTAGTGAAAAGAATTCTATAGAATCGTGAAAGACGGAAAGATCCTTCGTATCGAGTCATACCATTCCATTATATTGACAATTTAAAAAAACTATTCATACTATGAGCATAGTATGATGGCGGTCGTGCAAGTATGCCCCCATCGTCTAGCGGTTCAGGACATCTCTCTTTCAAGGAGGCAGCGGGGATTCGACTTCCCCTGGGGGTAGGGTGCTACGAAAGGAAGTTGATCGTGGATTATCAATAAGCCTGGAATTGATTCTTCCTGGGTCGATGCCCGAGCGGTTAATGGGGACGGACTGTAAATTCGTTGGCAATATGTCTACGCTGGTTCAAATCCAGCTCGGCCCAATAATTCGCCGATCCACCCTGAAATGATATAACCCATTTGTTGCTATTTCAGAAATGTCCGATCCCCCAATACGGAAGAGAAAAATTTTCTGATATATCTATACCACTACTTATTGACGCTATTTTTACAACAAATTCCTTGCTAATGATCTAGATTCATATCAGGATCTCTAAGTATAAAGTCAAGTTTAAGGAAAAGAGTAAATAAAATAACTTTTTTCATTGAAAAAGTTATTATCCAATTGATTTGGCAATACCGAAAGGATTAGTAATAATCCAGGCTGCTCTCACTAAAGTTAATATACATATGGGTATCAATATATCACACTCGCGGCTCTGTTACAACACGCTAATTCTAATCTAAATTGAAAGGGTTACAATGAAATAATAAAATATGTATACTTTATTTTATTATGGTATTTACTTGGGATTGTAGTTCAATTGGTCAGAGCACCGCCCTGTCAAGGCGGAAGCTGCGGGTTCGAGCCCCGTCAGTCCCGACGAATCCAAATTCAATAAAAAAATATATAAATTCATCTCTCTATTTTTTGTGAAAAGAAGTACAAATAGCAGAATTTCATTCCCAACGGCGATCCCTCTTTTTTTTTGTTTCACATTTATCATCAAACAAATGGGGTAATTTCCATTTCTTCTATTAGTACGGATTTGATGGGAGAGAGACCTATATGGATTAGTACAATTATTATTTTATTAGTACAATTATTTTATTAGCATCAGATTGAGGATTCCGCGGGATACCGTACTGGGTCTGGCTTTTTATTTTTTTTGATTACTCCCGATCTGTGGAATAGAGTTAGAGTACTGTATGTTTCCCGGGAGTACATAAATGGAATTTGTACAATATAAAATAAATTTAACATAGTTACTGCGATAGATTTAATCTTAAAAGTATATCCTTTTCTGGCCCTATTTTGTGTAACCTCAATTTCTAATTTCACTAATTTGAAATAGTCTATCTCATTCAAATTTCACATTGAGCTTTTGATATATGCGTCCCGTTACTAATTCAAGTAAAGAGGATTTAAAAAATAAAGATCAAACAAGGATCACTTTTTTATTAACGAGGTAATGAAATTTTTTTTTTATAAGGGTTTTTTCCTTGAAAGAACAAACCTTTTAACTTTATATATAAATAGTTAATTTAATGGAATATTAGATTTTTTATACCAGAACTTGTACTCGTCTTTATGATACTTCTTTTGTTTTCCAAGAAGATTAGATCATTAAAAAAAGGAGTTTAGAACTTAACTCCTTCCTTTTTTTCATTTAGCTTCGAGGGTTGGGTGGGGTTTGTTTAGAACCAATGGTAAGTGGAAAGGTGGTTCGATGATACTTCATCAGATGATTGTACAAAGAGGGTGGTAGATTATAGAAAAGAAATAATGTAAAAGAATTATAAATAAATAAAAAAAAAATAAAGGAATTATTGAGTGGATCAGGAATCAAATTTTGAGTTCGGTATGGATAAAAGATCTTCCTATGTTATACTATTTAATTCTTGACCATGGATCGATTTGATAGCTCAGATATTGTTATTCATGATATTGATCCGATTCGATATCATCGGGATGTAATTCATCCCATTGAATTTACAGGCGAACGATTTATTATCTCTATGGGATTAACTCCCGAGTTATTGCGAATTAAAGAAAAATTAAACAATGAGATTATGGAAGTAAATATTCTCGCATTTATTGCTACTGCACTGTTTATTCTAGTTCCTACCGCTTTTTTACTTATAATATACGTAAAAACAGTCAGCCAAGGCGATTAATTTAAATTAAACTTGACTTTT